TAACCCGAGCTCTTTCGAGCTGTTCAATGGCTCCTCTACGTAATTCTTCTGAATTTCGAATAGTACTCAAGATCCTCTGTTTTCGCTTATCTAATAAATCATTTAATGAAAGTAGATTATCTTTCCATTCATTTCACAACTATCATATCTCTTCCCGAACCAAACATGAATCTTTCAATTCATTTGGCTCTCACGCTCAATTGTTTCTTTTATCTTTTCTTTGATTAATGGGCATTCCCATATCTTTGAACGGAATGAGCCTATCCTCTCTTTTCTGTTCTTATTCAAAGATATCGAAACTGATCTAACATCAGAATCTTAGGAGGACTCTTCAGACCAGACAAAAAAGAAAAAATTGTCAGCAAAGTTGTTTCTTTATTTGTTCTTTATTTACAACTTATTTCCAAAAATAAAAAGATTTTAAAGAAGAAAGAATAAAATTCTTTCTTCTTTATATGCTATGATAAATTAAATCAAAATCCTAATAGAATAGAAAGAGAATTGAATAGAATTATGAACTTCATTCTCATTATTATTAGAATAAAATGAGATTTCGATCTTTTTAATCCAAAAAATTCTCTTTTTTATACAAATATTTTATACAAATACAATACATAGGTCGTCGATTCGGCAGTGAATAAAAAAGGGGGACCCATCTTTACAGTTAATGGTTCAAAGAATTTTATCCATATGAGTGTTCTACATCGGATAAATTCCTAATTATTCCTTTTTTCTTTTTCTTATTTTTCAACCTTTTTGGTACTTTTGGTACTAACGTAGTGGTAGAAAGAGTACCATGATATGCTGTGCCTGGACTTCAAACAATTTATCTTTAACCATGTAAAAGACCTCAACATTATTGGTTGATAGAGAAGAGAATCAAAGTTCATTTACCAATTAGTCACGAAATGCTATGGTTCTTACATATGATTTCTGAATAAAATCCAATTCCGAAGTAATTCGTCGAGATTGTGCACCTTTTGTTCCTATTTATACTATAGAAATATAAAAAAGAATACATAATATAAAGAAAGTGCAGCCGGTTAAATCCAACCTATTCTTGAAATACACAACTCGCACACACTCCCTTTCCAAAGAAAATCAATACACCCAGCACTACGCTTAGATTTATTGGATTTGTTGCTAAAATATCGGTATTAAACTCGAAACTCCCAGCGGATGGCCAGTGCCCCACGGAAAAAAAAGAATTGGTTATATTTTTCATATGCTCTCCCCTTATAGATAGGACTAACAAAGAACAGAGTTCTTTTTGTATCACTCCGCTTATTATTATTAATGGAATTTGAGAATTCTCAAATTTATTAGTTATGGTTATGCTTTTTTTTCTTCTTTTTTTTTTTTTTACATTTTTATTCTACGATGAAATTAAACATTAAACAAAAGGATTTGCAAATAAAAGAGCTAATGCCACGACCAGTCCATAAATTGTTAAAGCTTCCATAAAAGCCAGACTAAGCAATAAAGTACCTCGTATTTTACCCTCTGCTTCTGGTTGTCTCGCAATACCTTCTACGGCTTGGCCCGCAGCAGTACCTTGACCAACCCCAGGTCCGATAGAAGCAAGCCCTACAGCCAATCCAGCAGCAATAACGGAAGCAGCAGAAATAAGTGGATTCATGGTAAGTTCCTCGCACCAAAAAAAGAAATGGTTAATGATACAACCAACCAATGAATTAGTACTTAATCTATTTTTTTCTACTTCTACTTTTCTTATATTACCTTACTACACTTATTTTTTCTTTTTTGATCTTTTTCACTAAAATCTATCGGGTAGAAGTAGCTAAAAGTTCCAAATGGAATTCAGAATATTACTGAATTTTCAGAACTACTTCGATAGACCGTTTTTCCTTTCTACCTTTAAATTGTATTCTGAAACCATTCTTCAAAACATACACAAGGATTGATACTCATAGGTATTACATATACATGATCTCCAACCCAGTGGATTATATTGAACCCCGAACCCCCGCATTGCTTGAATTGGGATAAGCTTCAAAAATTAAAAAAAAAAAGACTATTTTGAAAGTGAGTCAATGATGACCCTCCATGGATTCACCTATATAAGCCGCAGCCAAAGTTGCAAAAATAAGAGCTTGAATACCACTTGTAAATAATCCAAGAAACATGACAGGTATAGGAACTACTGAAGGCACTAAAGAAACAAGAACAACAACCACTAATTCATCAGCCAATATATTCCCGAAAAGTCGAAAACTAAGAGATAAAGGTTTTGTGAAATCTTCTAGAATATTAATTGGTAAAAGTATTGGAGTTGGTTGAATGTATTTCCCGAAATATCCCAATCCTTTTTTCCTAAGACCCGCATAGAAATATGCCACTGACGTGGGTAAAGCTAAAGCAACAGTAGTATTTATATCATTCGTGGGCGCAGCTAACTCCCCATGAGGTAATTTTATGATTTTCCAAGGTAAAAGAGCACCTGACCAGTTAGAAACAAAAATAAATAGGAACATCGTTCCTATAAAAGGAACCCAAGGACCATACTCCTCTCCAATCTGAGTTTTGCTCAAGTCTTGAATAAATTCAAGGACATATTCGAAGAAATTCTGACCGTTGGTCGGAATGGTTTGCGGATTCCGAACAGCTATGATGACTGAACCTAATAAGATAGCAATTACAACCCAAGAAGTGATAAGTACTTGGGCATGAATTTGTAAACCTCCTATTTGCCAATAGAAATGTTGGCCTACTTCTACACCTGATATATCGTATAACCCTTTGAGTGTTTTAATGGAACATGGTATAACATTCATATTGTCCTCTAACAGAAATCGAACTTCAAAAAAGTGATTATTTTTATTCAACCATCTCTTTCTCAATTCACCTATATTCATTCATGAATTTAAGTTATGAATCGTATATTTCGGATACCGAGAAATCACATAAAAAAAATACCAATCATTTTTATCTTTTCTTTTAAATATTATTTGATAGTTAAAACATAGTTCAAACTCCAAAAGATGCAAACAAAAATAGTAACAATCAAAGAGAGTTCACCAAAAACAAACTAATCTTCTTCTTTCTTCTTCTTAAGAGTAATGATAAGATAAGAGTAATGATAAGATAATCAACCATTTTTTATATAACTAGAATGGCCCTCACAAATTGCAGATACTAATTTGGTAAGAATCAATCGAATCGAAGCTATAGCATCATCGTTGGCCGGAATAGAAATATCTGCAAGATCTGGATCACAATTTGTATCGATTAAACAAATCGTCGGAATACCCAAAATGACACATTCTCGAAGAACCGTATATTCTTCTTGCTGATCCACGATAATTACAATATCGGGCAATCCCGTCATATATTTGATCCCGCCAAGATATGCTTGCAAAGTAGATAACTTTCTCTTCAACATTGTTGCATCTCCTTTAGGGAGACGATTGAGTTTCCCCATCTTTTGTTCTGCTCTTAAGTCCCTGAACTTCTGAAGTCTTGTTTCTGTAGTAGACCAATTCGTTAACATACCACCAAGCCATTTTTTATTAACATAATGACATCGAGCCCTTATTGCTGCTGATGCTACTAAATCTGCTGCTTTCTTTTTGGTGCCAACAATTAAGAATCTTTTTCCCCTACTTGCTGCATCAAAAACTAAATCGCAGGCTTCTGATAAAAAACGAGCAGTTATAGTAAGATTTGTAATATGAATACCTTTACGCTTTGCCGAGATGTAAGGAGCCATTCTAGGATTCCATTTATTAGTAACATGACCAAAATGAATTCCTGCTTCCATCATTTCTTCCAAATTGATGTTCCAATATCGTCTTCCCATTTTACCACACTTTCTCTTTTTCTTTTTTTTTTCAAAGAGATTCAGTACCTTATGAAATAAAAAATTGTTCCGACGGAACCTTCTACCAGGATTGACCATTGATCTACGACCCAAATCATGAATTTCATTCTTTCTTTTTTATTTCATTGATTATGAAATCCATAATTGGACCAGAGAGTGAAAGTAAAAAGAATAAACCTCTTGTTAGGATACATTACGTAAAAGATTGGTCTGATGTCTCATGGAAAGTTTTTGGGGCACAAGAACAAAATAATTCTCTATGGTGTAGCAAAATATCGCTCATTTCCAACTCAAATAGATTCTTCCTTTTGATTTTCAAATGAATGTTTTTGTCTTGCTTTGAACGATGTACTAATTTGTTGAATCCGGTACCAACCGGTATAATCCCCCCCAGAACAACGTTCTCTTTCAGGCCTTTCAACCAATCAATACGACCTCGTAGAGCAGCTTTTGCTAAAACTCGAGCAGTTTCTTGAAAACTTGCTTCGGATATGAAACTTTGAGTATTCAGAGATGACTTCGTTATTCCCAATAAGATTGCCCGATAACAGATTGATTCGTCCAAAACGCGCCCGGCTCTTTCTGCTCGCAACAATCCAATAAATTCCCCAGGTAAAAAAACATTAGACATTCCATCTTCTGAAACCAAAACTCTTGATGTTACTTGACGTACAATAATCTCTAGATGTCTATTATGGATCTGTACCCCCTGGGATCGATAAACCTTTTGTATCTTATTAACCAAAGAGATACGACTTTGGGCTATGGTTAGTTCAGCTCCAATCAAGAATTCCCAGGGGATCCCAAGAATCCTTCGGATACGTTCGTCCCAACCTTCAATTCTTCTTTCGAGGTTCATCGATATTGAATCAATTGAACGAACTTCTAAGATTTGTTCTACTTTTGGAAGACCTTGCGTTATGTCACCAGATCTCGATTTTTCATATATAAATGTAATTAATGTATCTCCTTCATAAAAGGTTTCCCCATAATGACCATGGACAGTTGCTCCTGGAGTGACCAAATAGGGCTTAGCTGATCTTATAACTAGAGAATCAACATGAACAATGAAAATTTGACCAGATTTTTTTATGCGTGATCCATATTTCAATAGGTATACATTTTCACAAAGGAATTGTCCAAGGCTAATTATTGTCCATGCCTCTTCACAAGAATCGTGATGGAGAAAACACCAATTCAAATGGAATGAATTCCAAATGATGTTACTGCAAGGATCGGGATTATAAATCCTACTATTTTCATCTAGGAAACAGTATTGAAATGGAAGTACTTGAAGCACTTGGAAAGTCTGTTGAAAATTTTCAAGCAAAAAAGATTTCTTTAAAAAGACTTGATTATAAGTTCTTAAATAGTAAGATGAACGAGAATTTACTATTATAGGCACAATAGTACCTAAAGGACCCAACAAATACCTAATTGGAGTCATGGAATCCAATTCTTTTGTCGCATTATTATATCTCGAAGTATTGAAGGGGCCAATTCGAGAACAATTGGATGATGACAAAATTAGGAAAGATTGGCATTCCTTATTTCGATTCAACAACGTACCAAGAGTTCCCTGATGTTGGGGAAATAATTGAATCTTCGCCTTGGAATCAAAAGGATTTTTTCTATGGATACGATCTAATTCATTATTGGAAATCAATCCTGAACCTGCCGTATCATACCTTTTTTCGGTATACGAAAGAGTGGACTTTACTAACTCAATTCGGATGAAATAACAAAGCAGATCATTTGTCCTTATTTCAACAAAAGAAGCATGAACCTTTTCTTCTATAGAACTCTTTTTTTCTTGGTCCCAAGTCAATACTAAGCAAGCCCGAACTAATTGAATACTTGTGTGAGAAATTCCTCGAATTGACTTGCCATTTTCATAAAGTATATAATTGACAATTCGAAGTTGGACATTATTCTTTTCCTGCAAGAGATCCTGAGAGAAAAGTGTTGCTAAATTTATCCCATCAGCTATTTCATATGTGACTACGGGCCGAACCAAAACAAAAGACTTTTTTTTGGTAGGTGTAATGCGTTGGACATAGATCCAATTTTTAAATTTTTTTGATCCTTTAGAATCTTTTTTTCCGATTCCTGGTGGTATTAAAATGCCACTGTGCCTAGATATTTTATCCACCTCTCCAGAAAAATGAATATCTCCAGAAAAGATTTTCAGTTCTATACTTTTCTTTTTTCTCTCCACTCGGACTAATCCACCTACTCGACTTCTTGTATTTATATTTAAAACAAGTCGTGTATCTACTCCAATGATACTATTGTTACGGACCATTATGGGCGAAGATCCGGGTAAGATATGTATTTCCTCGGGAATGAAAAAAAATTGATCTACTTTCATTTGCGTTTGGTATTTCGGACTAAAATCTTTTGCTCCTCGATACTCAATCAAATTTTCTTTTTTTACGATTGAATCTACTTCGACAATCCCATATTTAGTAATTCCCGAACTGCTTCTTCTGTATCGCGGATCATCAAAATAAGCAAGAATACTATTTCTACGTAAAATACCATTTATAGGTATTTTAATCGAAATACCAAAACAGGGTATTAGTTTCTTTTCTTGTTCTTGATCATATTGTAAGGGAATCACAAATCTATTTCTTCGCTTTTTCGCCAAAGAATTCTCTTGACGAATATAAGTAGAAGGCTCTATGAGATTCCAATGACCTTTAGATATGATTCGATAAGGTTTTGAATAGTCAAGACTTTCCCTATTTTTTTTACCAAAAGTATCCAACAATTTATGTCTTACTTGATCATTAGTCAGTGAGAGATCAAAGATATCTTTGAGAGAAAAAGAATTAGCATTCATTTGATCTTGATCCTTGTGGAGTGAAAAAGACACTATATTGGAATTGGATCTGCATAGACCTCCTGCTAATATCCATAAATGACTTGTTTTTGGTAATAGATGAACATTACTATATGGATATTCGGGCGTATGATAGCCATCAGTACTCCAGTGCATTTCTCCTTCTGACTCAGAATAAATATGTTTTTGAACCCTCTCTTTAAAATGAAAGGTGGACGTTTCGGCACGAATCTCGGCAATCACTTGTTCTGATTCTACATATTGATCATTTTGAACTAAAATCAAACTTTTTGTTGGAATATTTACATTATGTCTAATATCTCGACTCTCAATAGTTACATACAAGTCTATAAAACATAGAAAAGCAGGATGCCCATGACGGGTACGTGTGGGATGAACCAAACCCTCATCAAATTTTATTTTTCCATTAGAAGGAGCTCGTACATGTTCGGCAGTACCACCCGTGAATACTCCGCCAGTATGAAAAGTTCTTAATGTTAGTTGAGTCCCCGGTTCCCCAATTGATTGACCCGCAATAATGCCTACGGCTTCTCCCAACTCGACCAGGTCACCATGAGTAGGACTCCGGCCATAACATAATTGACAGATCCAAGATGTACTCCTGCAAGTAAAAGGAGTTCGAATATATATTGGGTGTGCTTGAAAGGTTATGAATCGATTAACAAGTCCAATTCCAATATCTTTATTTCGAGTAGCAATGCATCGTAGACCGATATATATATCGTCTGCTAATACACGACCAATTAGTGTTTGGACAAAAATCTTTTCCGTCATTCCATTTTGAGGACTCACG